TCAATTGGCAAGAGGTCAACGATTACGGGAATTGCTTAAGCAATCCCAATCAGCCCCTCTTACGGTAGAAGAACAGATAATGACTATTTATACCGGAACAAATGGCTATCTCGATTCATTAGAGATTGGACAGGTAAGGAAATTTCTTGTTGAGTTGCGTACTTTTTTAAAAACGAATAAACCTCAGCTTCACGAAATAATATCTTCTACCAAGAAATTTACCGAGGAAGCGGAAGCCATTTTGAAAGAAGCTATTCAGGAACAGATGGAACGCTTTCTACTTCAGGAACAAGCATAAAAAATGGATCACTCTTATATCTTTTATATTTTTCAAAATTAAAAATGAAAAAAAAAAAGTGATTTTTTTTTAGATTAATTAGATATTATTTTAATTTTCGAATATTTTAATATTAAATAATTTCATATATTAAATAAAATATAAGTATCTCGGATTCAATGAAAATTATTCAAAAAATATTTCTTGACATAGAAATATAGAAATCAAAAAAATATATATTATATATTTATATATATGGAAAAAAATTGCGTCCAATAGGATTTGAACCTATACCAAAGGTTTAGAAGACCTATGTCCTATCCATTAGACAATGGACGCCTTTCATTCCTATTTGTTTTCGTATTTTTTACTTCGAATCTCTTGTTCGTAAAAAAAAATAAATAGCGGATTGTATGTGAGCAAATTTCGGCAATTACGTATTCAATTCAATGATAGATTAAGGTGAAATTATGAATTGAATTTTTAAAATAATAAAAAGAGAAAGCGGGTAGCGGGAATCGAACCCGCATCGTTAGCTTGGAAGGCTAGGGGTTATAGTCGACGTCGATTCATCATTTTTAACGTCTCTAATTCAAAACCGAACATGAAACTTTTATTTCATTCGGCTCCTTTATGGTAGATGGATAATTTCCCCGATTTAAGACGTAACTGAAAAAAAAATTGACCCATAACATCTATGTCAGCCTTTACTGTCTGAATACATTTTAAACTACTCGCTTTCTAGATGATCCCTCTAGAAGAGGAGGATTATAACACTCTTTCTAGTTACTTCGTTCTCTATTTCTATTTGAACGAATCCTGAGGAAAAGAATTTTCTTTCCACCGAGCTAAACAATATATCGATGTCTCTAGTAAACCAAAGCCATCGTTTAATAGCTATTTTGCTTCAATCTCCCCTCTATAATCTATAAACAAATCTAAAATTGAAGATTTAGTTACGATTAGAAAAAAGCTTTCTTCATCCATAGATCCTTTTACTCATTCAATTGGAAGTAGTGATCCAAAAAAAAATTATGTTTCGTAATTTCATAATCCAATTTTTCAATTGCTAATTGATCCTTGTATAAAATATAAAAAGCACGAGAATGTATATTCTTCCTCGAATCTGTCATTGAGAGGTAAAGAATTAAATCCTTTTAAGAAATAAAGTTTTTTTTTCGGAATATGAAGAAAACCGAAGGACCCCTTAACTATGTAAGGGGTTATATAGAACGAATCACACTTTTACCACTAAACTATACCCGCTACAATGCGATTATTATCTATAAATGGATCTTTTGTCGAATCGGATGTAATCAATACAGGATCAGACAAGAATTATTAAAAATGAAGTGTTGACGTGTTTTGTTGGGTACTTAATGCGATTAAGAAAAGGGTGCTAAAAAAAAAATAATCAAAAATCAGAAATGATACTTGAATTCCCTATCATAGGAATAGAAAGAATCCTCCTTATAATTTAAGATTTATTATTGTTGTTGCTTCAATAACATTTTTAAATTCAGCTAATTATCTATGATTATGATTCAGTGGAACAAAAAAAGGCCCGGCTAGGTACTGACCCGGCCAGGCCATGGAAAAGCCCTTATCCGACAAAAATAACGAGGTATTCTTTTTTTTTTATCATAAAATAATTTTGCGAGCCCGTACTTTAGAGTTGGAATTGCTGATAAACGTGATATATATATAATTATATAAATTATAGAACTTTTATTTTTATTCGAATTTAATTAGAATTAAATAGAGATATTAATTAGACTAAACTATACTATCTTTTTAAGATATAAGTCGATTTAAATTTTAATAAGGATAAAGAGATAATTTCAATCCTTACTTTATATGTAATGTAACATAGTTATTATCCGTTTTCAATTGGGAGAGATGGCTGAGTGGACTAAAGCGTCGGATTGCTAATCCGTTGTACGAGTTATTCGTACCGAGGGTTCGAATCCCTCTCTTTCCGTTTCCCTGGATCGCTTGATATTTAAGTTATCTTTCGATCAAGTAAAAGTATTATTTGATGCTTATTCTTCACGTCCAGGATTACGTCCTGGATCATTAGATAAGAATCCGAAGATGAAGAGAGAAACAAAGAATATCACTACTGTGTAAACGAAGAGTTTGAGAGTAAGCATTACACAATCTCCAAGATCTTTTTTTTTTTTTTTTTAGAGAATAGATTATCCATTTTTATATCACATATCATATTTTGACACCATGAAAGGAAGTACTTTTTTAATTTTTAGACAGGGTTTTTCTTTAGTAAAATTTGAATTTTATTTTGAAATACCCGCAATACCGAATTGTGGGGTATCCTATATAAGATCTTTGACGAGAAAAGAAAAAGGTCATAATGAAGAAATGGGGTGATTCAAGAATTTCAATGTTTCAACTAAAGGTTCATACTCTAAGACTTAATTCAAAATTTCATCGAAAACTTACAGCAGCTTGCCAAACAAAGGCTAAAAGAAAAAACAGCAAAGGTATGACCGGCATAAAATCGACAATTGGATTTAAAAAAGAGTAGGCCTCGGGTAATTTGGCCAAGAAAAAACTACTCAAATAAAGGGCAGAGTTAAGACAGATACCGCAAAAAATATTAAGCATAACAAAGATTTTTTTCTTGGAGATAATTGTATTTTGATTGAGTTATTGATATCTTATTGATATAAGGCAAAAAATAATGAAGAAAGTAAAGTAGACCAAAAAATCCTTTCAACCCATTCACCCAATCAAAAGCCTTCAATTCTAAAAAGAGAATATAAGAAATCATACGTTTATACAATACAATATCTTAATTAAATTATATGTAATGATCAATCAAGTCCAGTTTAATTCTATATTATATATATCTACACGTAGCAAAATCCTATCAACAATATAGTGCATAGATATGTATTTGCATTGGAATTGACGAAAAACCAACACTCATATTAGTGTTTATTAGTGCAGAATTGGAATTTATGGAATTTAAATGGGGCGTGGCCAAGTGGTAAGGCAACGGGTTTTGGTCCCGCTATTCGGAGGTTCGAATCCTTCCGTCCCAGAGCACCCATTATATCATATCCGTAAAACTCTTGCTTTTTTGAACAAGACTCTCTTTAAGATCTTTAATTTGAATTTAAGAGTGGAGTAGTGGCTATAATATGATTCTTGTTTATCATTTTTACTTATCTGATTCAGAGAAGAATATTGTTTTATCAAACTAAATTGCGTTCGAATGAGACAGAGATGTAACTTAATCTACTTAATCTAGTTGTTTTGTTATCTAGGTCAGATAGGAACATAGACCCCACACCCCACTAGTTTGAATAAAAAAAGTTGGACAGACTATCATTGTATGCCTGTGCCCATCCCTCTCTGCTATTCCTATTGAAGTGAATTTCGGTACCCTATCCTATATATTTTCGTTTTAATATTTAATTGAAATACATATATCTATGTATCTGTCTGAATCTCATTAACAAACGATCAAGTAAATTACATATGTAACAGATCTGTTTTCTTTGCACCGAGTTTTTTGTCATTTTTTGTTTGGGTCTAAGAGTTCTATTCTTCCGTTTATTTGCTACCTATGGGATTTAAAAATTAGTGCTGAGACGTTTTCAGAAACTAACTACCCATTCATATCTATTTCTATTATCGATATAGAAGGACAAAAGTACAGATTTCTTATTATTTAGCGATCGCACTAATGACTATTCATGATTCCATAATTGAATCAATTAAATACTAGTTCCAAACTAGAGGAATGTTATGGTAAAACTTCGTTTGAAACGATGTGGTAGAAAGCAACGTGCGACTTGAAGGACATGATCAGCTGTGGATGTAATAATCCACCATTTTATTACGAATAGAAGTGCTCTTGACTCGACATCCTTTGTTCTGCTCGACTAGAACCCATCAGTTTTTTCTTGGGTTGTAATGTAAAAAAGGGGTTATTATAGTTACATGATGGAGCTCGAGTAGAAAGTATTGAGTCATTTCTATTGAGTCATTTCTCAAGGGTAAGGGTCTAGGGTTAGTGTCAATTAATAAGTTTGAACAACTTCGTAAATATAGCTTCTATATAGAAATTGAAAGGATTCCATTTTCGAAAGTTTCAAATCGAAATCTAAAAAAAAGTCAAATTTGTTGGACTTGGTAAAACTTTTTCAATCAAAAGTGGAACACGCGTGAATCAACCGTTCTGATGATTCTTTGATAGAACGAAATCACAAAAAAGGTATGTTGCTGCCATTTTGATAAGGATTAAGGATCACCGAAGTAATGTCTAAACCCAATGATTCAAACAAAAGATAAAGGATCCTGGAACAAGGAAACACCATTTTTCATTGTCTCAACAACTAAATATGAAGAATAAAACAGATTATAAACGAGACAAGAAGGGGGCTAGAGACCACTCAAAAAATGAAATAGCTTAGGGATTGTGAGCTATTTGAGAGTTATCCCACTTGAGTTATGAGTACAATTTTTTGTTTTACATTTCTAAATGAAACAAATTGAAATCTTTAATCATAGTCTAATTGATTTGATGATTTTATGGATCTATTTGACACTCTAATTTTATACATAGACATAATTTTCTCGAGCCGTACGAGGAGAAAACCTCTTATACGTTTCTAGGGGGGGTATTTTAATCTATCCCAATGAGCCGTCTATCGAATCGTTGCAATTGATGTTCGATCCCGAAGAGAGGGGAGAGATCTCCGGAAAGTTGGTTTTTATGATCCGATAAAGAATCAAACTTATTCAAATGTTCCTGCTATTCTATATTTCCTTGAAAAAGGCGCTCAACCTACAGGAACTGTTCATGATATTTCAAAGAAGGCGGAGGTTTTTAAGGAACTTCCCTTTAATCAAACAAAATGAAAATAAAGAGTATAAGCTTTTCTCTACTTCTCTAACCCCGCCTTTTCGTATTGTTCCCATAGAATCCCCTGTTCTAGTGGTATTGGTATATAACGACAAAAAGCGAAGGGGGATATTCCCAAAATAGAGGGACTAGATGAAGAAATTGGATCTCGAAATCTAAAATTATGACATTATCTGCAATCGACTGGTTTTCATTGGAACTCTACTAACAAATAATAATAACCACGGAATCAAACTTGCTTATTCGCTCAACTTATATTGATTGAAGAACTCGGATTTTTTTTTTTACTACTTTTTATTCCTTGATCTACTATCTACACCTTTTTGCATCTATGTAGTGCCAATCCAACACCAGTCCTTATAGTGAATATTTTAATTATTTCCATTTTTGTATTCACATTTATATTGACAACAGTGTATCGAACAAATATAATTTGATCGTGTATAAGTATAAATCTTTTCTTGACATAGGTTCGGTTTTTTATTTTACTTCGTTCAATTGATGGGTTCGTTGAATTCTCTGTGATACAATAATTTTTTATTGGAGTGAAAAAAAAGAACGGGAGGTTGATTCACTTGTACATTTATATCTATTCTAAATTCGAATTATATGCAAATTTAGTATATTTGCATCTGATCTCTTCATTTTTATATTCAGTTCAGAAGCGATTTAATTTTGAGATTTCTTTTTGTATTCTTAGTTTAAAATAAAATGTTTTGATTGTGTAATGGCACTCAAATTTAGTTATATTTTTTTACTGTATTGACATTTACACATCCTATTGTTTTTAGATTTTTGGGTTGCTAACTCAACGGTAGAGTACTCGGCTTTTAAGTGCGGCTAGTATCGTTTACACATTTGGATGAAGCAAGGGATTCGTCCATACCATCGGTAGAGTTTGTAAGACCACGACTGATCCTGAAAGGGAATGAATGGAAAAAATAGCATGTCGTAGCAATAGATAATTCTGAGAATATTGCATTCTTACCGGATCGGTACAAAGACTTGTTTGAAGGCTTGGATCGGGGCGGAACAAAATGAATTAAAAGTTGGGTCGAGTGAATAAATGGATAGAGCCCTCTGGCTCTAATTATAGGGAAACAAAAAAGCAACCGGCTTCTGTTCTTAACTTTGAATGATTACCCGATCTAATTAGATAGACGTTAAAAATGGATTAGTGCCTGGTGCGGGAACGGCTTCTCCTATGCCTATTATGAGTGGATTATCCTTTTTTTATGAATCCTAACTATGTTGATATTCTCCATTTATGCATTGGAGAGGAATGTGTAAAAGAAGCAGTATATTGATAAAGATAATTCAATTCTTTCCAAAATCAAAAGAGCGATTGGGTTTAAAAAATAAAAGATTTCTAACCATCTTGTTATCCTATAACGAACATAAACCTATTAGATGAAAAAAAAAGAGGATGGAGAGTCCGTTGATGAGCTTACCTGTCTCCGAGGTATATATTATTTTATTATTATACTACGTTTTGACCGTATCGCACTATGTATCATTTGATAATCCAAGAAGTATCTTATGCCTATCTTTGGTTCAAATCTAATTTCAAATGGGGGAATTTCAACGATATTTTGAACTCGATAAATTTTTGAAACAGGACTTACTATATCCGCTTATCTTTCAAGAGTATATTTATGCACTGGCTCATGATCATGTTTTAAATAGATTCATTTTGGTGGAAAATTTTGGTTATGATAATAAATCCAGTTCACTAATGGTGAAACGTTTAATTACTCGAATGTCTCAACAGAATCCTTTGCTTATTTCTGCTAATGAGTCAAACCAAAACCTATTGTTGGGGCATAACAAAACTTTAGATTCGCAAATGATATCAGAGGGATTTGCAGTTATTGGGGAAATTCCCTTTTCCCTAAGATTAGTATCTTCCTTAGAAAGGAAAGAAGAAATAGGCAAATCTCAAAATTTACGATCAATTCATTCACTATTTCCGTTTTTAGAAGACAATTTTGTACATTTAAATTATGTGTCAGATATACTAATACCCTACCCCATCCATCTAGAAATCGTTGTTCAAACTCTTCGCTCCTGGTTGAAAGACGCCTCTTTTTTCCATTTATTACGCTTCCTTCTCTATGAGTATCAGAATTGGAATAGTCTTATTATTCCAACTCCAAAGAAATCAAGTTCCATTGTTTCAAAAAAGAATAAAAGATTATTCTTGTTTATATATAATTCTTATGTATGTGAATACGAATCCATCTTCATTTTTCTTTGTAACCAATTTTATCATTTACGATCAACATCTTCTGAAACTCTTTTTGAACACCTTTTTTTCTATGGAAAAAGA